TCTTTGATTGGTTCTTCGCAACACAGAGAAAGGATCTATTTTATTGGACTAATTGGGAAAATAGAATAAATATTCAAAACAAATAAAATACTCAAAAGAAAATAAAATGCTCTTATCTTATTCGAAACGTCTTGTGATCTTTAACCAATTTTGTGCTTCAATATAATTTCCGGGAGTAAGCGCTATAGCTTGTTTCCAATACTCGGCGGCTTGATTGAACCACGCCTCCGCAATTTCAGAATCCCCCTGGCAAATGGCTTGTTCTCCTCGGTAATGACAGATCACGGCTATATTATTAAAGGCTTGTGGTAAAAAAGGGTTTCTTTCTAGTGCTTGAAAATAATATTCCAAAGCTTTTGTATGTTCTCCATTACTTGTGTGAATAAGTCCTATATTATATAGTATATAACTTCGATCGTAGGGATCAATTTCTAGTCGCATAGCTTCATAATAATTATGTAAAGCTTCCGCATAATTTCCTTCCGATTGAGCAGACATCCGTTACGGTCGTCATTCTATTCAAAGAATCCCCGTTTCAAAACCGTACGTGAGATTTTCATCTCATACGGCTCCTCCCTTATGTGCATAATGGAGAATAATATATTGAATCCAAAAAAAAAGTAATGAAATATTCTCATTATGAATTGAGCGGGGCTAGTGGTTTTACAAGAAATGTCTAGCCAACCTTCCTGCAAAAGATATTTTCTTAACAGCAAACATGGCGATACTAGATAAAAATCTAGTGTTAATTCCAACAATTTCTTTAACAATTTCTTTGTCCTCAACGTCTCTTAATTTCTAGGAATTAGTCACCTCAACAGTCTTCGATGGTTATATGGGTATCCAAAGTACGAACGAGATGGATATTTGGTGTCCTAACCATTCTTGGGAGGCCCCATCACAATAAATCGAAATAAATAAGGAAAGGGGGAACTTTCTAACAAAGGTTTTGTTTTGTTGATTCCTAGGCGTAGTGCTTCTTCCTCTATGCTACCTATTGGTTTGGTACTAGTGGAGTAGGCTTAATCACCTACAATACACAGCCTACCAACTCATAGGTCTAACCTTTCGCTAAATGCTAGAATCGACAATTGAAGCATCTGAGGCCACATTAGTCGGGGATACACGACAAAAGGAATTTATTTATTTATAAACTTCACCTTCAACAAACGTAGAGTTATTTCAAATCTTTCTATCCTGAGTAATGTATTTTTAGCATAAAACTCGAAACGGTAAATAACAAAATCAAATCACACCATCTCTGTAATAGGTAAATGCCTCTTTTTCTCCTGAAGTTGTCGGAATTATTCGTAATAAAATATCGGCTACAATTGAAAAAGTCTTATCAATAAAATTTCCAGTTATTCGGGATCTAGGCATAGATATCAATTCAATCGATTTGAAAATGGATTTCAATTAGTTCTCGTGAGAAAAAGAATCCCACAAAAAAGTCATTGTAGAATACGAAATAACATTAAAACAGACTGAAAAAAATGCTCTCTATCCCGCAGCACTGTATCCCTGAGGGAAAAGTCTTGACTTTATTTGCTTAAAAATTCGCTTAAAAGTTGTTTTATTTATTTTATTTATATATAGTTAGTTAGTCGTTAGAATTGATTGTAATTTATAGGTATCATAGGTATAGCAACAATCGAATAGGAAGAATTCGCGATTCAGTCGTTTTTTTGGCCATAATCATTAGTTTGGAGAGATGGCCGAGTGGTTCAAGGCGTAGCATTGGAACTGCTATGTAGACTTTTGTTTACCGAGGGTTCGAATCCCTCTCTTTCCGTAACTTCATCTAATTTATCAATGTTACTGAGCACAATGGAGCAAATCCTATAAGAATTGGTAACTTTATTCCAAGAGTTAGGTTTTTTCTTAATATAATCTAGAGTTTCTATTTCCAATTTCTCCAATAGAGAAAATACTGGAAAATATGGGCAAGGGGTGAAAATAGACCGCCCCATTCTATGATATATGAATGATAGAAAATACCCCGGCCAAACGACTGACTAGCCGGGTCCTACTTAGTTAGGCGAAAGGGGACAAGGTAAAATCAACTTGTCTGAACCCTAACTCTTTTAGTTAGGTTTTAGTCTGACGCGAATAATATTCTACGACTAGCAATTCATTTATTTTGAAGCCAATCGACTGAGTATCTATTATTTCATTGACTAATCCCGTATATTCAAAGCGGCGAAGAGTCAAATGGTTTGGCAAGTCCTTTTGGGAAGACGAATTTAGGGAAGACGCATTAAGATAATTTTGAACCATGCTTCTAGATTTTTGTTCATCCCTGACCGTAATAATATCCCCAGGTTTACAGCGAAAACTTGGTCTATTTACTATACGCCCATTAACGAAAATATGTCTATGGTTAACTAATTGGCGGGCTTGAGGAATAGTTGACGCCATACCCAACCTAAAAAGGATGTTATCTAAACGCATTTCAAGTAACTGTAATAAAACCTGACCTGTCTGCCCTTTTGCTTTTGCG